TGCAAATCTGTAAAATGCGAATTTCGATCAAATCACACATCGCAATATACTAGGCCTTCTAATTCCTTAAGGGGTTTATCTAAAAGATTCGCGATATAACTAGGAAGGCGTTTCAAATACCACACATGAGTTACTGGACATGCGAGTTTGATGTATCCCATTTGATATCTTCGTATCCGAGAATCAACAAATTCCACCCCACATTCTTCACAAAATTTCGGGTCCTCTTTTTCCGCTCCGATCACTCGATAATTTCCACAAGCACAAATTCCACTTTTTATGGGTCCAGAGATTCTTTCACAAAACAATCCATCTTTTTCCGGTTTATTGGTTTTATAATGAAAAGTATAGGGCTTTGTCACCTCTCCAACTATCTCCCCATTTGGTAGGATTTTGTTGGCCCAAGCCCTTATTTGTTGAGGAGACACTAATCCAATTCGAAGTTGTTGATGTTTATACCGGTCGATCATAGAATAGAAATTCTGATTCATTCGGATCAAACTTCCTTCCGATTAATCTGAAAATTCTTTTCAGATACAAGGAAATGGTTCAGTTCCAGAGCCAAAGATCGTAGTTCTCGAACGAGTAATCGAAAAGATTCTGGGGCATCCTCAGGATTAGGTACTGTTCCTCCAATGATCGTAGCACCAAGTAATTCTTGACGAGCTCTAATATGATCAGATTTATAAGTAAGCATCTCTTGTAAAATATGAGCAACACCAAATCCTTCTAGAGCCCAAACTTCCATTTCCCCTACTCGTTGCCCCCCTTGCTTAGCCCTTCCTCTAAGGGGTTGTTGTGTAACAAGTGCGTAATGCCCACTCGAACGTCCATGGATTTTATCATCAACTTGATGAATTAATTTTAGGATATAGGACTTGCCTAGTAGAACAGGTTGTTCAAAAGGATCTCCTGTTCTTCCATCAAATATTCTGCTTTTTCCCGGAAACTCGGGTTCAAATACCCATGGGTTTTTTGTTTGCTTACTGGCTTCATATAATTCGGAAAACACTAGTTTTCTCGAAGCCTCTTGCTCATATCTCTCATCAAAAGGTGCTATTCTATAATGTCTCTTTAGTATATCCCCTGCTAACCCGAGTGAACATTCAAATATCTGTCCTACATTCATTCGTGAGGGTACTCCTAATGGATTGAAGACCATATCAACAGGTGTTCCATCTTGCAAGTAGGGCATATCTTGTCTAGACAAAATTTTAGAAATGATACCTTTATTCCCATGTCTTCCAGCTACTTTATCACCCACTTTGATTTCACGTTTCTGTAAAATATATACACGAATCTTTTCTAGATTATAGCAGGAACCCGTCTTTTTCTGGATCCATCTCACATCAATAACTCGACCTCTTCCGCCTATAGGTAGTTTTAGAGAAGTTTCTTTTGAAGTGGATACCTGAATCCCAAGTATGGCTCGTAATAATCTATCCTCGGGGACATACGAGGATTCGTTCGCTGTCTGAGGTGTTAATTTACCTATTAAAATATCGCCGGTTTCTATCCAAGATCCCAGCATTACAATTCCATTTCTGTCTAAATTTCGGAGTAAATGAGCCTCTAAATGGGGTATTTCCTTAGTAATTCTTTCGGGACCTTGACTTGTCACATGAGTCTGAATTTCATATTTCCGTATGTGAAAAGAAGTATAAATATCTTCACACACTAGCCGTTCGCTAATTAGTACTGCGTCTTCAAAATTGTAACCTTCCCATGGCATATAAGCGACTAATACGTTTTTTCCTAAAGCGAGTTCCCCACCAACTGTAGCCGCCCCGTCTGCTAAAATTTGCCCCTTTTTTATACATTTACCCTGCTGAACCTGAGGTTTTTGATGCATACAAGTATTTTTGTTGGAACGTTGATACATAACTAATGGAATGCTTATAGTGTCCCCATTACTTGATAAAATGATCTTGTGAGTATCAGTATAAATGATCTTTCCTTCGCGTTCAGCTATAACAGACACCCCCGAATCTAGAGCCGTTTGGCGTTCCAGTCCAGTTCCAACAATGCACTTCTCGGATCGAGAAAGAGGAACTGCTTGGCGCTGCATATTAGAACTCATTAAAGCCCGATTCGCATCATTATGCTCAATAAACGGAATGAGGGAAGCTCCAATAGAAAAATATTGGAAAGGAAAAATACTTCTAAAACGAATCTGTTCCCATGCAATAGTCAAAAATTCTTGACGGTATCGAGCCGGAACAACTTGTTCCTCTTGAATACCCCGATTCAGGGCCAAAGAATTTCCTGCGGCTACCATATAATATTCATCTCTATTTGGTGATAAATAAATTATCTGTGCCTCTTTTGATCTCTCAGACATTTCATAAAGCGGACTTTCTATAGATCCCCAAGGACCAATCCTCACATGAATAGCTAAAGATCCAATAAGTCCAACATTGATTCCTTCAGACGTGTCAATTGGGCAAATACGCCCATAGTGGCTCGGGTGGATATCTCGTATCCGAAAGCTAGCAGTTCGTCCCGTCAACCCTCCAGGACCCAAATAACTCAATTTTCGCCCATGAACAATTTGTGTCAATGGATTAGTTCGATCCAAAACTTGAGATAAAGGGTGTAGGCCAAAAAAGGATTCATAAGTGGTTGTTAATGAAGTTGAAGTTACCAAATTTTGAGGAGTCGGTATCAATTTATGTCGGATTGCTCCACATATAGTTCCTCGAATCGAATTTTCTAAACGAGCAAGAGCCAATCCGAATTGATCTTGTAACAGATCTGCTACAGAACGAATACGTTTATTTTTCAAGTGATTCATATCGTCAAATGTACCCATTCCAAATTTAATTCCGATCAAATGATCCGCAGCAGCCAATAGATCTCGTGGTAACAAAAATGTATTGTTCTGAGGTATATCAAGATTCAGTCTCCGGTTCATATTTCGTCGACCAATCCTTCCTAATTCACATTTTTGTTGAAAAAATTTCTTTTGTAATTCCTTACATAAGGACTCAGAAAATACCGGATCCCCACCGACACAAGCAAATTGTTGATAAAACTCCAAAATGGCATTTTCTTTGGATCCAATCTTTTTTTTCTCCTTATCATTCGAGAAAGACAAGAAAATTTCAGGGTAACAAACATTATCTAGAATTTCTCTTAGATTTGAACCCATAGCTGATGATAAAACTAGAATAGATATTTTTTGTTTCCTACTTACACGTGCCCATATCCTTGTTCTTCTATCAATTTCTAATTCCGATCTTCCTCCCCAATCTGATATTATAGTGCTGGTATAAACAGCATTTCCGTTATGATCCAATTCTGAACGATAGTAAATACCGGGACTTTGCAATATTTGATTGATCACAATTCTGTATATTCCATTTACTATAGAGGTTCCCAGGGAATTCATTAGAGGAATGTTTCCAATAAAAACAGTTTGTTGTTGCATATCCCTACCGGTTTTCCAAATTACTCCCGCAGGGACATATAATTCAGAAGAATATGTGAGTGATTCATACACAGCATCTCTTTCCTTTATCAGGGGTTCCACCAATTGATACCTTTCCACAAATAATTGAAATTCCATTTCTTGATCTCTATCTTCAATTTTTGGAAACTTATGAAATTCTTCCGTTAAACCCTGATTAATGAACCTACAAAATCCCTCAAATTGTATCTGACTAAATCCAGGTATTGTGGACATTCCCTCATTTCCATTCCGAAGCATCTTAATCTTAAGTTTCCTATTTATTTTTATTGAAAAAATTCAATTATCGATTCACTATTCATCGACCCATATGGATCGACCTAGCAATAATAGAATGTATATTCTGTTTACTGAATCACATAAAATTTTAGTCAACTCCATATATCTATTTCAAACGTATGAACGGAGATGGAACGGCGGAATAAAGAACATTTTGGGCGCAGGTTCAAATTTTCGACGGGTTAAATTGAGAAAATATTTCTGGAAAAAAATTCTGTTACTTACACTTATGGAGCCTTGTTCAAAATTGGTCCAACTTCTACCTAACGTATTAGTATGATATTACGATCCGACGGGATACCACAAAAAGGAATGATTGAGATTGAATCTCCTCTTTCTATCTATATAAATGAAATAAAGACAGAATAATCAGAAGTAGTATAGAGTTTTCCCTTTTTTAACACAAAAAATGGAATTTCATGTTCCAAAAAGAATTGGCGGATTTTTTTTGGTAGGGAGGGAAATTTATAGAATACGCTTGAATCGTGTAACTTAATATAAATATACTATATACTAAAAAAAAATATTGTATTTATTAAGTACATGTTGATACGGCTATCTATCCATATATCACATCCTTTCTTGCAATTTCTGGAGCAACATTAACATGGATCACACTCCACCAAAATTAGTATTTTATATTCAATATTTCAATCTATTTATTCAATGAAAAATTGAAACATGAGAATTCTCTCTAGGGATATGTACATAAGAGAGAGACCCGGCTCGGTATCTGGGTAACAATTTGTGTTTTGGGGTTTACATATACACATATATGTTGTTATAATTGAAATAGAAAAGTATTTTTTATTGAAAAAAAAAAAGAGTTAGTAGTAGAAATAGAATATGGCTAATATTTTTATCCATTTTATTTTGGATCTAATTTGGCGGCATGGCCAAGTGGTAAGGCGGGGGACTGCAAATCCTTTATCCCCAGTTCAAATCCGGGTGTCGCCTGATCAACCAAAGATTTTTGATTTCTTATTCTGCCGATCTAATTCGATGAATTATTGCTCCGCAAGAAGTGGAGGCGTGGGCGTGTCAATACTTGATTTTTATAAACTATAGCATAGGTTTTAGAAAAGACTGTAACTTTTTTTCTTAAAATCTAAGTCTAGCCCAAATCAAATCGGCAGTAATAGGGATGAAGCAAAAACCTCAATTATTAATTTAATCATTGGTAATGATTGATTCTCACCATTTATTTAAAAATTTTTTTAAATAAATGGTGAGAATCAATTCCAGAATGGAATTAAGAACTAAGATCGGAAATCTCGATATACAAAGATTCCTAAGAGGCACCCCATTTTTACTACTAGAATAAAAGATTATATAAAAGACTAGCATATCAAAATCTCTTAAACAATTTTTAATTTTAAGTAGCGTCTCGTGATTCTGTTGGGTATTAAATTAGATTAGATACAATGATGGGAAATAAATTTAGGGCTTGTAGAAAGGCACGAAGATACTTTGTATTTAAACTCACGAAAGGCTATGAGTGCTCAGACATAGAATCAGAATAGTTGGTCGACTCTTATAGTATAGAGTAAAGGTAAAAATTGAAAAAAAAAAATAATATATGTATGTAGTAATAGTGGCAGTGGGTTCTACCGATTCTTTCATAGAAAGACAGTAAGCTTAGATCAAATAGAAAATAGAGGTATCTGATATATAGTTGTGTATAGAAAAGGCGCGTGTATCATCTTGTACTTAATACTTCCTGATTCTACCGGAAATCTTAAAATATTGAAACTTGTTGCAAATGTATTCATTGAATTGATTTGGTTCATCAATAGTCTTAAGTCAGAATCCTATTTTGACTCTGTGCCATTGATTCCACTATGATTATTAAATAATAATCGAATAATTCTTTCATAGAAATAAGGGACATAATTCACATGGATATAGTAAGTCTTGCTTGGGCTGCTTTAATGGTCGTCTTTACATTTTCTCTTTCACTTGTAGTATGGGGAAGGAGTGGACTCTAGTGCTGTGGACACTACAAATACTAAATTGAGTAATCGATTACTCAATCGAACTGTATCAATTCTTTATTAATCGTTTTGCGAAGCCTTGCCTTAAAAAAAAATATTCAAAATTGTACTGGAATAGAGTAATAAATCATTATCATAATTGTATTTTGCAACTCAAATCTACGCATAATATAAGATTCTTTCCAATCTAATTTTGACTAAATAGTCTATATTTTTTTTCTTTTAGAAAAAAAAATTCTGTTATTATGACACTATATATTTTCTTTCCACTGTAAGCGAAACGATTAGTGATTGTCCAAAGAGGTCCTACACATAATAAAATTAGATCTTTCTTCCGTTAGGCTATTTACATATCACACATTTCACATTTGTTTTAAACTTCTAGAAATTATACTTTTTTGACTCATCTCATGTTTTGTTTAAACATGAAAAACGGCCAGGTTTACTCTAACCCCTTTTCCAAATCCGAAGAAGTTATCATATAACTATGCGGATCATCCATTAATTGTTCAATCAATGACTTCTTGAGATGAAAAAAAAGAAATAGAATTAAAGTTTTATCTTATCTATATATACATCTACTATATACATATTGTAATTTTATCTATATGAAGCCTATATTAATATTAGTATACAATACTAGCTAGTGTGGTAGAAAGAACTATATATTATAGTTCTTTCTACCACACTAGCTTAGATACTTAATAAGCTACTTCTGTTCTGATTCCAGCTCAGCGCAATCATTTCATTTAAGACTTAGAGTTTGAATTCTTTTCTTTCATTTCTTGAATCATTGAATTGAATTGAACTGCTAAGAACTGATAATTCAAGTTTCATTCAAATTAATTGGCTAACTGTTTTTACATAGATGATAAGTAAAAAAGCAGTAGGAATTAGAATGAACAGTGCAGTAGCAATAAGTGCGAGAATATTGACTTCCATAATCTAATCTTTTTTTTTCGCAATAACGTAACTCGGGATCTAATCCCATAGAGATGATAAATTTGATTCCTGTAAATTCAATCGGATGAATTGTATCTTGATGATACTGAATCAGATCAATATTATGAATAAAAATTTCTGATCTATCAAATCAATTTCTCGTTGAGAATTGAATAGTATAACATAGGGAGATCTTTTATCCATACAAAAAACTATTTTTGATTAGATCATAAATACCTATCATTAGGTTTTCATCCTTTTTTCACTTGTTCTTTTCTATAACCTAGCATCTTATCTTCCTTATACAATTCTTCTACTTATACATATACATAGGATTTTGTATATAGAATTATAAGGTATTATATAATATAACCGGTATTCTCTAGGGCATACAGAAAGACGAACAGTATAAGTATAAGTGAGATGTAAAAAAGGTAAGGTTAAGTCTAAAAAATCGACTATTCAAGCTTTACCTTTACTAAGAATAAGAAAAGAAAGGAGCCCCACTTGGTTTTGTTGGTCTTTTATTTTATCTTATTTTATTAGTATACTCTTTGTTTTGTTGGATTGGAGTTGGAACGTATACATCAAAAATTCAATATAAAATTGGAATGAGAATGAAATAAATTGTTTCAAATCAGTAGTCATAATTTAGGCTAAAAAAATTTTTTTTTTTAGAAAAGATGTGCTTTAACCTAAAAAAAAAATACTTTGCCGGAGAATTAAATTCTATGAAGATTAAGTTCATTGTATATCATATAATAAACAAAGCTATTTTGTGTCTGTACCCCCCCCAAAATATGAGCACTCTATTCCATTTCATTGATCAAGAGCAGAATGATTGAAAAAAAAAGAGTATTGGTATCTCTTAAACTTTAAATACTGAATATAGCAATAATACCAATTGTACTAAATCTACATATATTTTTCCTTATCAATTAGTACTGGGGAAGAAAAGGAACTTCCCATATTTATCTGATGAGACATGCGAAACAAAAGAAATAATCTCCACGGTGCGAATTTGTTTGATTCCATTTTGCTCTTCGTCTTCCCTTTCGCAAAAATAGAGAAATTCATTTCTCAATTCATGAGATCCTAGTTCGGGACTGACGGGGCTCGAACCCGCAGCTTCCGCCTTGACAGGGCGGTGCTCTGACCAATTGAACTACAATCCCGGCGAGGTGTATAGCATACATATACTTAGGATTTCATAAGAATATTCTACTCGTCATGTTGGAACGTAACAGATATGCGAATGCTATATTGATATTATATCCACATAAACACGGGCTTTAGTGAGAGTGAGACGGATTATTAGTAACTAGTGATTTTTTATTTTATTGTTAAAAAAAAATAATGAATCTTTCAATGAGATGAAAAAAAAAGATAGAGAAAAATTTTTCTTTATTTCTCTACGAAGCAGGCATTACCCTTTCTTTTCTATAGGATAAATTAATTATATCTTACTCATGGGGCGGTGAATTCTTGGGCCGAGCTGGATTTGAACCAGCGTAGACAGTCGTCAACGAATTTACAGTCCGTCCCCATTAACCGCTCGGGCATCGACCCAGGAAGAATTCTTTATATGCTTATTGATAATCCATGATCAACTTCCTTTCGTAGTACCCTACCCCCAGGGGAAGTCGAATCCCCGCTGCCTCCTTGAAAGAGAGATGTCCTGAACCGCTAGACGATGGGGGCATATTCGCTCGACCGTCATCATACTATAATGATAGTATGAATAGTTTTTTGGAATTGTCAATATAATCTAATGGTATGGCTAGATTCGAACAGTCTTTTTATATTCTGATTCTATAGGATTTGAATTTGAATTGAGCGTTTTTTTTTCTTCAATTTTAACTCATTGCTTCGTTTCTTGTTCAGATAAAATATGCCTATCACTATCTCACAGTAAGTCAGAAAATTCAAAAACGAGAAAAATTTTACCCTTTTTCTAGGTAAATAGAATTTATTTTTCCATTATTTCCATTATGAGTCTACTGCATATATACATATATGCAGTAGACTCATAATGGAAAATGGCTAAGTCATGAATTGAGCAGGCCCTTTTAACTCAGTGGTAGAGTAACGCCATGGTAAGGCGTAAGTCATCGGTTCAAATCCGATAAAGGGCTTTTTTCATGAAACTCAAGTCTTTGTCTTCGTTTTTCATCGAAGAATACAGATATTTTTGATAATAAAAAAAAGGCAAACACTATTGTATTATTTATAATATAATGAGTTCTTATTATTATATTGACTAATTGAACTTAGTGGGTGGGGGCTTCTAGCCTGTAGTGACATAATAGTCCTCTTTATATCTTATTATTATTTATTTAAATATTCCAGGAAACATAACATAAATATTCTAGATATCCAACCCCTATTTATTAATCACAAACCAAAATATTCCTACTTCCCTATTGTTCCCACCAAACCTACCATAAAAATGGTAACTAAAAAAAAAGTAAGTGGACCTGACCCATTGAATCATGACTATATTGGCTATTCTGATATTTAAATTCGATCTATATTAAATTGTAGAAAGCGGGTTTTTTATTTCCTTTTTTAGTTTCTTAGATCACAAAAGACAAGAATTTGTCGATATTTATGATTTGATTTTCTTGTTAATGGACGCTCTATAGGAATAAATCGCTATTCTTTTCCGATACATATAATATATTCTTTTCCGATACATAATATATATATATATAAAATATATTGAAAAATGGATTTTTCAATATCTTTCCTTGATTTCAAAATCTGATTCCCATATTGTTTTGTTGTTTTGTTTCAGCAATGCAAATAGAGAACGAACGCGAGAAAGGGGCCTTCAGTTCGAGTTTATCATTATTTCATTTAATATTTCATTTAGGGGCAAGGAAAAAAGAAATTTTCCTTTTTTTGTTGGACTCATTAAAAGATATACTCTGAAATCTGAGTTACAGGAAAATTTAGGGTTCAAATGGTTATATAGTAAAGACTAGTCGAATTGTACTCATGGATTTACCTAGGTCGGTTTATCAACCAATAGAAAATAAAAAAAAATTCTTCTTTTTTTTTTTTCGAAACCCATTGTATTCTAAAGGGCATGGAACAACGAATCGTCCATACATAATTGAACTATCGCATGCCCTGAAAATGAGATGACGTGTTCGGAAATGGTTGAAGTAGTTGAATAGGAGGATCACTATGACTATAGCTCTTGGTAAAATTACCAAAGAAGAAAACGATTTATTTGATATTATGGATGACTGGTTACGGAGGGACCGTTTTGTTTTTGTAGGCTGGTCCGGCCTATTGCTCTTTCCTTGTG